TTGCAGTTTCAAAAAGGCCCTAATTACTTTTATATTGACAATTTTGAAAAACTAATCATACTATGAGCATAGTAGAGTCTGCGGCGGTCAGGAAAACATGCCCCCATCGTCTAGTGGTTCAGGACATCTCCCTTTCACGGAGGCAGCGGGGATTCGACTTCCCCTGGGGGTAGGGTACTATGAAAGGAAGTTGATCATGGATTCTAAATAACCTTAGAAGTGATTTTTCCTGGGTCGATGCCCGAGCGGTTAATGGGGACGGACTGTAAATTCGTTGGCAATATGTCTACGCTGGTTCAAATCCAGCTCGGCCCAAAAATGCGCTGATCCACCATGAATGGATATGACCCATTTGTTTTCCAGAAAGAACCGACACGCAGGTAGAAAATAACAAGGTTGGATTTTTTGTTTTAAAATGTAGTATCAATCGATTTGAGAATAACAACATGGACTACTAGTAATCCATGTTGTTTTCACTAAGCATTGAGGGTCCTATCAATATATTCATGTATCTCTGTTACACCGGGGTGATAATGCAAAATAGATATGCTTTGAATGAAATAACAAGAATAAATAAGAGTTATATACTTTTTATGGGGATTGTAGTTCAATTGGTAAGAGCACCGCCCTGTCAAGGCGGAAGCTGCGGGTTCGAGCCCCGTCAGTCCCGACGTATACAATAAATAATCAATCCATCTTATCCCTCTTTCGGAGGCAAAGGGTAGGGGAAACCCACAAGAGAAGTCCGTTAGATTTCAATAAATGGAGGAGAGACCCATGTGAATTAGTATAATTATTGGGGGGCAGCCTGTATCATAATTTCCAAAAATATACTCTAACTTCATTTTTTTATTGTTCCTGATCCTTATAATGTATAACAATGTATAACAATACTATAATCTTTATTTTTCCTGGGGCATTTTTTAGAATAACATTCTAAAATGAATTAAACATAAATTAACCTGATAGAACCCATTCAGGTTAAACCTATCCCCTTTTTTTGGTTCCAATTATGTGGAATTTTAATAACTACCAAGAAAGATTTTCTCCTTCGGGTCCAAAGAAACAACAAAAAAGAGTGAATTTTATGGGATATTAGATCTTTTAGACTAAGGTTCAGTTTTCTTACACTTTATTTGGTTTCCAAGAAAAATTGATTAGTAACATTAAAAAAGGAATTTCGAACTTAACTCCGTCCTTTTTTCATTTCGATGGGTTGGTAACCAATAGGCTGTCTAAATGGACAAATAATACTTGATCAGATGATTCTACAAAGAATAAAGAATATGGCATATTTTATGGTATATAAAGTTAAGAATCAAAATAAGGATAAGAAATAAATTCTTAATAGAATCATGAATTTAAAAATTAAATTTTGGATTCGGTATGGATAAAGGACCCTCCTATGTTATACTATTAAATTCTTGACGATTAATCCATTTGATACATCAGATATTCTTATTCATGATATTGATCTGATTCAATATCATCGCAATGTAATTTATCTGATTGAATTTACCGGTGAAAGATTGATTCCTCATCTCTATGGGATTAAATCCCGAGTTATTGCGCAGTAAAAAAAAAAAAAAGAAACGATGGTATTATGGAAGTAAATATTCTTGCATTTATTGCTACTACACTGTTCATTTTAGTTCCTACTGCCTTTTTACTTATTATATATGTAAAAACAGTAAGTCAAAATAATTAATTTGAATGAAACTTGACTTCTTAGTTCTTAATGAAAATTAAGATGAGCAGACTACAATCCGCAGTATTCTATGAGATCTGATAGTATGGTAGAAAGAAAAGTGAATTCATTTCTTTCTACCATACTACTATACTATTTACTTTTTTGAGTCTTGGTGAAGTATATAAAGTAGGATTCTTATGGATCAATCGAAAATATTGATCTTCATATTTCATATATGTGATATCAACTAGGTAAATCGAATCTTAATAGCACCTCATTCTAGTTCTTTGTTTCATCTATTTTATTTTAATCTTGATTGATGCCAATCAAGATTAAAAAAGAAAAACAAAAGACAAATTGGATCTTATTCTTACGGTTCGAATTCCTGGCTTTCTTGTAGTTTTTTTCATTCAAATAGGAATTTTGAATCCTGCTATACATCGAGAGAATAAAATCCGAATCACTGAAATTCAAAGCAGTATGAGCATATATAAAACCTAGTCATTTTTTTGGCATTATAAAGAAGTAAGTGATTAAACCACTGGCCCATAATTCAAGGAAGTCTATGGGAACGAACCTTTTTCGGGTTTGGTTTGGAAAAGGAGCTTAAAAAAAAATGCTTGAACATAGAGAAAGGGCATATCTATTTCATTTCAGAAAAGCACCTGTTTCTCTCTGAACAAGAAAAAAAGGGGGGAATCCGCTCTTCCCGATTGTCAATATATGCGGTAAGAGTGGGTTAATTTATCACAATTCACAATAGAAAGTTTAGGAAAAATTAGGTTGGAATCCCTTTATGTCCCCTTGATT